CTTCTTAGTACTCCATCCAACCTTCTCTGAAAATACGACGAAGTGCAAAAAAAACCGAAGCTCTTCTTTAGTGATGACAATGCCAAAATATCAAGTCAGCTCATTTCATTCGTTTTTATGTTGATCATTACGGGCCTCTTGAATTTTCTCGGTCTCTCAATTTTAATTTTTTGTATAATGTGGATTTCTTTTTGTTTCTAATTGCTAGGAATTCTCTTGTTGAGACCCTATGATTCGATTGAAACCTAAGATTCATACTAGAACCACGATGATTGAATAAAGTCCCTAAGCTAAGCCCAAGGGTTATCTGAGTAAAAACCTTTTGATCATCACTTATTCAATGAATAGATGAAATGACTCTAAATCCATAGAAACATTTGTCCGTTGGTCAAAATAAGCAAACAAAAAATTTAAGAATAATTAGAAATTAGAAAATAAATCTTTGAAATTTTTTGAGTCCGGTCGCGAGGTCTGACTGAATAGTAGGTATGAATCATAGTTTAAATATTTCTTTTCTTGATCTATTTCATTCCATATATTCCGTGCTCCAGATACTAGAATGAATATCCGACGAGGCAAAACCCATCTCTCTCAAGATGACAGACCCATTCTCTGTACTATCAATAGGATCAATTATAACAAGTCACACACTCATATTCCGGAAATACCGAAACAAAGGAATTTCACGGTCAAACTGCCGGAATGACCTAAAAATCCTAGTCCTAAGTGATTCACTTTGGATTGAAAAGACAGTACTTCGCAATTCCTATGAACCTAATTCATTGAAATTCCATCCAGTAAAACGGAAGAGTTATAAATCTCCAAAATAATAGATAGGAATACCGCGAAGAGAGCCATTGCGACACCCATCAACGGGGTAGTTCCCCATCCGGGCGCTACTTTACCATATTCCGAATTCAACGGTTTCAATAAACTTCCTAGACCAGTCTGTCTTGGTCTTGGACCAGATCTCGAATTATTCTCAACGGTTTGTGTAGCCATAAATCCTATTGCATTGATTGAATTTTATTGACTTTGTAAATCATACCGTTGTAAATAACCGATCTTATCATAGATCCATTGTGGTCTTGAAATTTTATAATAATGGAAATAGCAACCCTAGTCGCCATCTTTATATCTGGTTTACTTGTAAGTTTTACCGGGTACGCCTTATATACCGCTTTTGGGCAACCCTCTCAACAACTAAGAGATCCATTTGAAGAACATGGGGACTAATTGAAGTCAAGTAATGAGCCGCCCGTGTTGGGCGGCTCATTACTTGACTTTAATGCATTAATTCATTAGTATTTCTAAAGTAACATTATACTTTAACTATAATTGAGATAATCAAAAATCATTTTTTAGTCGGAACCTTAGGCGGTTCTCGAAAAAAGATAGCGAAAAAAATGATTCCTAGAGTCGAGACTAAGAGGAATGTATAAACCAATGCTTCCATAAATTCGATCGTGGTTTACAATTATAGCTTCCACACCTGTTCATTTGGGAGCATCTCCCAGATAAAGACAAGAGTCAAAGAAAAGGGCGATTTAAATCCAGCAAAATTTATCTGGTAATCTATGTAGAAAGTGAAATCAAAAAAAATCCAATAGAAGCGAAAGATACCATATCAGATCAATGTTTATCAGATTACCTGTCTCCTTGTAGTTGGATCCCCAAGTTTTTGGAATGCTCCAAATTCTACTTGAGCATCCAAATCTGGATCAATCCCCGCAAAAACATCTCTGAACAAGGTTCTAGCACCATGCCAAATGTGTCCGAAAAAGAAGAGCAAAGCAAACGAAGCATGCCCAAAAGTGAACCAACCCCTCGGACTACTACGAAAAACACCATCAGATTTCAAAGTAGCACGATCTAATTCAAAAATTTCACCTAATTGAGCGCGTCTAGCATATTTTTTCACAGTTGCAGGATCACTATAACTGACTCCGTTAAGTTCGCCACCATAGAACTCAACAGTTACCCCTACTTGCTCAACACTATACTTCGATTCCGCCCTTCGAAAAGGAACATCGGCTCTCACAATTCCGTCTCCATCTACCAAAACTACCGGAAATGTTTCAAAAAAAGTAGGCATACGACGTACAAAAAGCTCACGCCCCTCTTTATCTCTAAAGATAGGGTGCCCTAACCATCCAACAGCTATTCCGTCCCCGTTATCCATTGAGCCCGCTCTGAATAATCCCCCCTTTGCGGGATTATTGCCGATGTAATCATAAAAAGCTAATTTTTCAGGAATTTTAGACCAGGCTTCTGATAAACTCTGATTTTCAGCTAGTCCGGCACCAACCCTTCGATAGATTTCTTGCTGGAAGTATCCCTGATCCCATTGATAACGGGTGGGACCGAATAATTCGATGGGGGTAGTTGCCGAACCATACCACATAGTTCCGGCAACAACAAAAGCCGCAAAAAAGACAGCAGCGATACTACTGGAAAGAACAGTTTCAATATTACCCATACGCAACCCTTTGTATAGGCGTTGGGGCGGACGAACACTAAGATGAAATAGGCCTGCTAATATGCCCAATGTCCCTGCTGCAATATGATGAGAGGCTATGCCTCCCGGAACAAAAGGATCAAAACCTTCTACGCCCCACGCAGGACTTACAGATTGTACTTTTCCAGTTAGTCCGTAAGGATCGGACACCCATATTCCAGGACCATACAAGCCCGTTACATGAAATGCACCAAACCCAAAGCAAGCTAACCCTGATAGAAATAAATGAATTCCAAAAATCTTGGGCAAATCCAAAGAAGGTTTTCCTGTACGTTCATCACGGAATATTTCTAGATCCCAATACACCCAATGCCAGATAGCTGCCAAAAAGCACAAACCAGAAAACACAATATGCGCCCCGGCCACACCCTCGTAACTCCAAATACCCGGATTTGTTACAGTTCCTCCTGTGATACTCCAACCTCCCCATGAATTGGTTATTCCTAAACGAGTCATGAAGGGTATAACAAACATACCCTGTCTCCACATTGGATCAAGAACGGGGTCAGAGGGATCAAAAACGGCTAATTCGTATAGAGCCATTGAACCAGCCCACCCAGAAACTAGAGCTGTATGCATTATATGGACAGCAAGCAACCGACCGGGATCATTCAATACGACGGTATGAACACGATACCAAGGCAAACCCATGAAAATACCCCTTTATCAAATAAAAATAAAAAAAAAAAGATA